ATATAACTAGGAAGACGTTTCAAATACCATACATGAGTTACAGGACAAGTCAGTTTTATGTATCCCATTTGATATCTTCGTATCCGAGAATCAACAAATTCAACTCCACATTGTTCACAAAATTTCGGGTCTTCTTTTTCATCTCCGATCACTCGATAATTTCCACAAGCGCAAATTCCACTCTTTATCGGCCCAAAAATCCTTTCACAAAATAATCCATCTTTTTCCGGTTTATTGGTTTTGTAATGAAAAGTATAGGGTTTTGTCACCTCTCCAACTATCTCTCCATTAGGTATTATTTTAGTGGCCCAAGCACTGATTTGCTGAGGAGAAACTAATCCAATTCGGAGTTGTTGATGTTTATACTGATCGATCATATAAGAAATTTTGTGATTCATTCCGATTAAACTTCCTTCCTATTAATCCGGAAATTATTATCAGATACAAGGAAATGATTCAGTTCCAAAGCCAAAGATCGTAGTTCTCGAACAAGTAATCGAAACGATTCTGGAGCATCTTCTGGTTTAGGTATTGTTCCTCCAATGATAGTGGTACCAAGTACTTCTTGGCGAGCTCTAATATGATCAGATTTATAAGTAAGCATCTCTTGTAAAATATGAGCAACACCAAACCCCTCTAGAGCCCAAACCTCCATTTCGCCTACCCGCTGTCCCCCCTGCTTGGAACGGCCTCTAAGGGGTTGTTGTGTAACAAGTGCATAATGGCCACTAGAACGTCCGTGTATTTTATCATCAACCTGATGAATTAATTTCAAGATATAGGGCTTTCCTATTATCACAGGCTGTTCAAAAGGATCTCCTGTTCTTCCATCAAAAATTCGGCTTTTTCCTGGATACTCGGGTTCAAATACCCATGGATTCGCTGTTTGCTTACTGGCTTCATATAATTCAGAAAACACTAGTTTTCTCGAAGCCTCTTGTTCATATCTCTCATCAAAAGGGGCTATTCGATAATGTCTATCTAGCAGACTTCCCGCTAATCCAAGCGAGCATTCAAATATCTGTCCTACATTCATGCGTGAGGGTACTCCTAATGGGTTGAAGACCATATCCACGGGTCTCCCATCTTGCAAATAAGGCATATCCTGTCTAGGCAAAATTTTTGAAATGATACCTTTATTTCCATGTCTTCCAGCTACTTTATCACCTACTTTGATTTCACGTTTCTGTGAAATATATACACGAATTATTTCTGGGTTATAACTTGAACCCCCCTTTTTCTGAACCCATCTCACATCAATAACTCGACCTCTACCACCTATAGGCAATTTTAAACAAGTTTCTTTTGAAGTCGATACCTGAATGCCAAGTATGGCCCGTAATAATCTATCTTCCGGAGCATACGAGGATTCTTTCGCCGCCTGAGGCGTTAATTTACCTACTAAAATATCACCCGTTTCAACCCACGATCCTAGCATCACAATTCCATTTTTGTCTAAATTTCGGAGTAAACGGCCTTCTAGATGCGGTATTTCTTTAGTGATCCTTTCAGGACCTTGGGTTGTCACATGCGTCTGAATTTCATATTTACGTATGTGGAAAGAAGTATAAATATCACCATATACTAGACACTCACTAATGAGTACCGCATCTTCAAAATTGTATCCTTCCCATGGCATATAAGCCACTAATATATTTTTCCCCAAAGCGAGCTCCCCATCAACTGTAGCAGCACCATCCGCTAAAATTTGTCCCTTTTTAATGCATTTACCCCACCGAACCTGAGGTTTTTGATGCATACAAGTATTTTTGTTTGAGCGTTGATACATAATTAATGGAATACTTAGAGTATCCCCATTGCCCGATAAAATTATCTTCTCAGTGTCAGTATAAAGGATTTTTCCCTCGTGTTCGGCTATAGCGGGAACCCCTGAATCTAAAGCCACTTGGCGTTCCAATCCAGTTCCAACAATGCACTTTTCGGACCGAGAAAGTGGAACTGCTTGACGTTGCATATTAGAACTCATTAAAGCTCGATTCGCATCATTATGCTCGATAAAAGGAATTAGGGAAGCTCCAATGGAAAAATATTGGAAAGGAAAAATGCTTCGAAGATGAACCTCTTCCCATGCGATAGTCAAAAATTCTTGGCGGTATCGAGCTGGAACAGCCTGTTCTTCTTGAATGCCCCGATTAAGAGCCAAAGAATTTCCTGCCGCTATCATATAATATTCATCTTGACTTGGTGATAAAAAAAGCATCCGTATCCGCGCTTTTTTTGATTTCTCAAAGAGTTCATAAAATGGACTTTCTAACGACCCCCAATCACCAATCCTAGCATGAATTGATAAAGATCCAATAAGTCCAACATTGATTCCTTCAGACGTGTCAATGGGGCAAATACGCCCATAGTGACTAGGATGGATATCTCGTATCCGAAAATTAGCAGTTCGCCCTGTTAATCCGCCAGGGCCCAAATAGCTCAACTTTCTCCCATGAACGATTTGTGTCAATGGATTAGTTCGATCCAAAACTTGAGATAATGGGTGTAATCCGAAAAAGGATTCATAAGTAGTTGTTAACGGAGTTGAAGTTACTAAATTCTGAGGAGTAGGTATCAATTTATGCCTAATAGCTCCGCCTATAGTTCCCTTAACTACATTTTCTAAACGAGCCAGAGCCAAACCGAGCTGGTCTTGTAAAAGATCCGCTACAGAGCGAATACGTTTATTTTTTAAATGATTCATATCATCAAGTGTACCCATGCCAAATTTCATCCCAATCAAATGATCGGCAGCTGCTAATATATCTCGTGGTAACAAAAATATATTGTTCTGAGGTATATTAAGATTAAGTCTCCAGTTAATGTTTCGGCGACCAATCCTTCCTAATTCACACCTTTGGTGAAAGAATTTTTTTTGTAATTCCTTACATAAGGATTCAGAAAATATTGGATCCCCACCTACACAAGAAAATTGTTGATAAAACTCCAAAATAGCATTTTCTTTTGACCCAATTTTTTTTTTCTCCTTATCGGTCAAGAAAGATAAGAAAATTTCAGGGTAGCAAACATTCTCTAAAATTTCTCTTAGATTCGAACCCATAGCTGATGATAGAACTAGAATAGATATTTTCTGTTTCCTGCTCACACGAGCCCATATTCTTGCTTTTTTATCAATCTCTAATTCTAACCTGCCCCCCCAATCTGATATTATGGTGCCGGTATAGACCGAAATCCCGTTATGATCCAATTCTGACTGGTAATAGATACCAGGACTTTGCAATATTTGATTGATCACAATTCTGTATATTCCGTTTACTATAAAAGTTCCAAGGGAGTTCATTAAAGGAATGTTTCCAATAAAAATTCTTTGTTCTTGCATATTCCTACTGGTTTTCCAAATTAATCCCGCGGATACATATAATTCAGAAGAATATGTAAGTGATTCATAGACAGCATCTCGTTCTTTTATCAGAGGTTCTACCAAGTGATATGTTTCCCCAAATAATTGAAATTCAATTTCGTGATCTATATCTTCAATTTTTGGAAATTTATAAAGTTCTTCTATTAACCCCTGATCAATAAACCGATAAAACCCTTCGAATTGTATCTGATTTAATCCGGGTATTGTAGATGTTCCCTCTTTTCCATCCCCGAGCATCTTTTTTGAATTTCCCATTTATCCGTTTATTGAAAAAATACCATCCCATCTCTCATTCTTCACCGAATCATATCCATAGAATTCGATCTAGCAATAATGGAATTTCTATTCTGTTTACTGAATCACATGAAATTTTATCCAACTCCAAGATATATGGAATGTATGAAATACGTATGAACGGAGACTAGATTCAATTGGAATTTTTTATAAGAAAGAGATCCAAATGGAACAGAATTGAGAAATACCACTGGAACTTTTGGAGTTTTGTAAAGACTAGAAAAAAAGTAATTTCATTTTCACCTATGATATTACATATTCCAATTCGATTGCATACCATAAAAAAATGTATTAATGGTTGGATCTGTTCAAGCAGATAAACATATAACAAATAGAAAACTTTTTTTTACCACTTTCCTTTTTCATGTATTTGTATTTCATTGTTCAAAAAAAAATTTGCAGAAAGGAGTTTTACCTATTTTGAATAGAATATCATTGAATTGAAGTAGGTAAGAAAACTTGTTTTTTTTAGTTATTAATTCTTTTTATTATTAAAAATAAAAAGAATGCACAGATAAGATATACGTCTCTTTTTCTTTTTTTATTGGGGTACAGTTCTATTTGGGACAGCACATGCTGTGTTCTATCAAAAATTAAACTTTCTCTTCAATGTATTCAATGAAAAATTGAAATACAAAAATTTATTGAGAATTACTCCTCAAAAGCATCCCTAGAGAGATAAAATACCCCATTATAGAGCTATAGCTCTATAACACAATGTAACGTATGTTCTGATTCTGGGGTTTACATATACTCATCATTACTGTTATAATTGAAATTGACGAAGATTTATTTTTCTTTTTAATTGAAAAAATTAAATATAGATTTAGTTATAAATACATTTCTAATGGTTTGCTTATATTAGTAGAAATAAAAAATGTATATTTTAATTCAAAAATGGTCATCAATTTACAGTCAATAGTTAAGGGTTCTTATTTGTACTGGATTCTATATTTTGTGACTTAAAATCTATATATTTTTTTCGGAGTTGAAAAAAAAAAAAAGATAAAATTTGAATCTAGTTTCTATCTTTTTGGCGGCATGGCCGAGTGGTAAGGCGGGGGACTGCAAATCCTTTTTCCCCAGTTCAAATCCGGGTGCCGCCTCAACAACAGACTTGAAATCCCCTACTAATTTAGTTCCACTTACTGAGTCTTCAATTAGATTGGATCGCCAATTAAATTAATAGTTTTAGAAAGTACCTAAGATACTTTGGATACAGACTCATGAAAGTCTCGGAATGCTCAGACATTCAATCAATATTAGATTAGATGCTAGATGAAGAATTGCCTTTCATTTTACTTCCAAAAATAAAAAAACGATAAAATAAAGAAAAAGTCTTATTCTTTCTACATGTGAGTCAGATTCCGTGGATACTTCGAAAAGTGTCTGTTTACTTGCGTTTACATCTTGTCGATTCTACTAGAAATTCTATAATAAGAATAACTCATTATAAGATAAGTGGATTTTTGGAGTAGTTCATCAATGGTGACCAAATACCTCTCCCTTTTTTGACTCTGTACCACTGATTTCACTATTATTAGTGAACAATAATGGAATAGTTTCTTCATATTCATAGAAATAGGGGACAGAATTCACATGGATATAGTAAGTCTCGCATGGGCTGCTTTAATGGTAGTTTTTACATTTTCCCTCTCTCTCGTAGTGTGGGGAAGAAGTGGACTCTAGAAGTACGCCTAATTGCGGTAATAATCAAACTCTATCAACCTGTATCAATAGTTTTAGTTTTCTAGACCGTTCGGCAGTTTTTTTTTTAGAAATTGGATTTATGTTTTATTTTATTGACTGACTCATTTTCTATTTTTATATCAGGGTTTACACGGTTAACCATTCGTGGGGTAACCCCTTTTAGAAATCTGAAGAAGTTTCCATCGAATTAGGATTATCTGTATTAAATGGATCAAACAAACAAATGAAATTGAGAAAGTATGTACATACATTTCATATTCTATTTAATTTTTATTGATATAAAGAAAAAAGAGATATAGGTGGATTCCTTTATATTAAGATATTTCACTTGTATCTTTATACATTACAATAACCATAATGGCTAGTATGGTAGAAAGAGATCTCTTTCTACCATACTAGCGGGCCCCTTAGGATACTACTGAGTCTAATGCATTCCTTTCATTTAAGACGAGAAATTTAAATCTTTTTTTTCATTGATAGTAAAATTGTATTCAAATTAATCATTTTGACTAACCGTTTTTACGTAAATTATAAGCAAAAAAGCAGTAGGAATGAGAATGAAGAGTGCAGTAGCAATAAATGCAAGAATATTGACTTCCATAATTTAATCGTTTATTTATTTTATTTTTTTTCTTTGAAATATCTCGGGATTTAATCCCATAGAGATGAGAAATCTTTCGCTTGTAAACTCACTCAGATGAATTAGATTTCGATGATATCGAATGAAAGAAATATCATGAATAACAATATCGGAGCTATGAAATCGACACATCGTCAAGAATTTAATAGTATAACATAGGAAGGTCTTTTATCCACACCGAATACATAACCAAATACATAAATGAGATTCCTGATCCAATAAAAAAATATTTATTTATGATTCTTTTTCCCCGCTTTCTTTTCTACAACCTCGTACTTTACTTGTACAATCATCTTATGAAGTGTCATAAAAAACCCTTTATACTTCGATTGTTTACAAAAAGAGTTTATAAATAACCTGAAATAAACAATATAAATCAAATAGAGAAAACAAGTACGAAGTTCGATTTGAAATTTTAAAAAAATTAACTATTTAAATTTTCTTACGAGTTTTTTCTTCGACATCGGCTCTAATCTTTAAAAAGAGCATATTCATTAGGGAAGACTTATTTTATCTTTATTTTTTAAATATCCTCTTTCCTTGTTTGGATTCGAACTATTTTCAATTCCTTGACTTCATAGAAAGAAAAGTATATATAGGTACTCTTGGCAAACGTATTATACGCTATCCTATTCCATTTTCCTACACGAGTTAATGGAAGATCAATTGACAAAAAGCAGAAACCCCGTACAGTATCTCTTTCTTGAAGTGTTGAATGCTCTCAATAATTATCCTAATTTACATATGTCTCTCTACCATCAATTGGTGCTAGTTAAAATAATGGAAATACACCTTTCTTTTGCTTGAGGAAAAAAGAAAAAAAAAAAAAAGATAAATGAAACCATTTTGATCCCCTTGCCCAGAAACAAAAAGGGGAGTTGATGTCTTTTTTTTTAATTCGCCGGGACTGACGGGGCTCGAACCCGCAGCTTCCGCCTTGACAGGGCGGTGCTCTGACCAATTGAACTACAATCCCATGGAAATTAAGTGGGTAGCTTACATATTCCTTCTTATGATTTCATTTTAATAATTTCAATTTGAAATTCAAATTAGTGTTTTGTAACAAAGAAAGTCACAAGTGATATATTGATATTTATATGGATATCACTTTAGTGAGAGCAAGACGGCTTACTGGTAATCCTTGCATTATTATCAAATAGATTATTTTATCGACTCTGTTCATTAAAGTTTATATTTAAAGGATCCATATCGGGATCCTTAGCAAGATCAAGATCGGAATTTTTTATTGAAACAAAAAAGTAACTAGACACAAGAAATAAAGAAAAAAGTAAAGTCGAAATATACCCCGAAATTTTACTTTTTTTCTTACCCTTCTCTGTCATTTATGCAAAACAAAAAGGGTTATGTAGACAGCGAATTATTGGGCCGAGCTGGATTTGAACCAGCGTAGACATCTTGCCAACGAATTTACAGTCCGTCCCCATTAACCGCTCGGGCATCGACCCAGGAA